ATGGTGTGGATCAACCAGAAGAGGTATGCATAAAAGTATTTGTCTCAAGGAGGAATCCTAGAATTCCGTCCGTCTTCTGGGTTTGGAAAAGTGTGGATTTTCAAGAACGAGAGTCCTATGATATGTTGGGAATCTCTTATGATAATCATCCACGCTTGAAACGTATCTTAATGCCTGAAAGTTGGCTAGGATGGCCCTTGCGCAAGGATTATGTTACCCCCAATTTTTATGAAATACAAGATGCTCATTGAATGGTAAGAAACTAATTTCCACTTAATACAATTTTTCAGATATTTAAGGATTATATAGATTAACCAGAATAATGGAAGTCTCATTTTTATTTGATAATTCTCGATAGGTTAACAAAAAAAGACAATTAGGGATTCGTTGGGATTATCACATCCCAGTTATTTGGTTTAGAAGATACTTATTTCAGATGAGACGAACAAATGGGATGAACCAAAGGAGTTCTACCTCATTCATTTTGACTTTCTACTACGCACATTACTTAAACGGTTTTAGAAAGTTATGTTAAGTAGGAATGAAGAAATCCAATATGAACAAAAATACAAAGAAATGAAAGGGTATTGGATTCTATTTATTGGTATCTCTTGTCTATTTCAATTCCTCTAGATTCGACTTTGGAGTATCTCAACCAACTAAATTAATCCCTTGAATATGTCTTTTGAATATATGAAGTATTAACATTCTTTTTGAATGGGAGGAAAAATAAAAAAAAAACATAAAATAGAATCTAATTCTTTTAGATTCTTTATCTAAAAAATTCTACCCATCTATAAAATAGATGGGGTATATCTCGCCGAAATGGATAAAAATATGTATTATGATCGAAACTATAAATGAATATGAATGTCGATTCATATCAATTAATTTATAGAAGAGAGACTCATACAAATTAATCATGTGCCAGGAACCAGATTTGAACTGGTGACACGAGGATTTTCAGTCCTCTGCTCTACCAGCTGAGCTATCCCGACCAGTCCCCATGTAACATCTTAATTTTATTATAAAATGGGGTCTATGTCAATTAAAAGAAGGAAAGCGGATTACAAAATTTTATCTAGGTACTGGAATTTCTTGGATCTTAAAAAAGAGGGCTTTGTAAGTTTCAGTATGAATATTTATATTGCTTGCAAATCATTAAAATGGGGATTTCTTGCTCAAAGATGTTCATTTGTATGTATATCATATATAACAAGACTTGTGATAAGAAAAGGGGCTTTCCGCCCGGATCGATTTCTAAGAGAATAGAGTGAATGGATAAGGAATTTTGAACCGCTAACGAAAAGAAGGATAGGATAAATAGTTGGGGAGTCAAATAGGCTTTTTGGGGATAGAGGGACTTGAACCCTCACGATTTTTAAAGTCGACGGATTTTCCTCTTACTATAAATTTCATTGTTGCCGGCATTGACATGTAGAATGGGACTCTATCTTTATTCTCGTCCGATTAATCAGTTCTTGAAAAGATCGATCAGACTATGGAGTGAATCATTTGATCAATGAATATTCGATTCTTTCTTCAATGTGGAATCTATTCACACCAATTCTTCCGTTTTTCATATATAAAAAAACAGATTCAGTCGGGTCGTCATTAATCATTTGATATAGTATTCAATACGTATGTATATACGTTTATCCTTCACTTCATTCTTTCTGAATTTTCGATGGAAAGATCTCTCTACTAATGCATCTAACTCCATTTGTTAGAACAGCTTCCGTTGAGTCTCTGCACCTATCCTATCCCTTTTTCACTTTCTGAACCTTTGGTTTCGGAAAACAGGATTTGGCTCAGGATTGCCCTTTTTTATTAATTCCAGGGTTTCTCTGAATTTGAAAGTTATCACTTAGTGGGTTTCCATACCAAGGCTCAATCCAATTAAGTCCGTAGCGTCTACCAATTTCGCCATATCCCCCTTCCTTTTGTTTTAAGATTAGGATTTCATTGTGATGTCTGTCGTTGCTTTTTTTCTTTCATTTATACTGAAGTCATTGAATTCATTAGATACCGATTCCTATCTCGAAAACGTGTTTTCTTTTCTTACCTATCTTCTATAGGAGACCCCTATTTGGTCCAATCCAATATGATTTTATCATTTCTGTATCCGCAATTCAATATAGATGGATATATATCCTAGATATATATATATATCCCTGTCACCTTTCCGATGCAATTTTAACTACTTGAACGGTCGATTCTTTTTTTGTCGTCTTAATTTCCGCCTTTATGATTTCCATCTTTATAAATGAAAGCGGAGAATGTCTCATTAGTTAGAACCAATCATTCCTAATTAGAAATATATGATATAGAATTAGAATCAAATAATCTATATAGAAATGTAGTAAAACGAATTTCAAATGTCATTTGAATCCAAAAATGAAAAATTTAACTATCTAAAACTCAAAATATTGACTATCTAATCTAATAAGAAATGATATATCGAATTTCATAATATTCGAATTGTATTAGTGATAAATAA